ATACGAAATTGATTCTATCATTGATGTATCCGCAATTCAATATGGATAGATATATCCCACATATATATGTGCCTTTCCTCCTCCTTCATTTTTACAGTGCATTTTGAAATAGTGGAACGGTCGATATTCATTCTTTTTTTTTCATTTCAAATCCTAATTTCATTGATATATTGATATTTTATATTCACATATATATGAATATGAAATTATATGAATATGAAATTTAATTTCTATTTAGATATCTAATTTATCTATATCTAAATAGTTTTCTTTTCTATTTTCTTTTTCTAAATAGAATCTAAAATATATAACTAATAAATATAAAAAATTTAAATAATCAATAAATTAAAAAAAGAAGAAGAATCACTAGGTAATAGCCAAGATCCGATAGTTTCCTGTATTCCTATACACTATTGCTCTTATATCCGCCCGCTTAGCTCAGAGGTTAGAGCATCGCATTTGTAATGCGATGGTCATCGGTTCGATTCCGATAGCCGGCTCTTTTTCTTTAATCAATTTTTTTCTTTCCATGATTGAAAATCTCTACTCTCGCTTTCTCTAAATGTTGGGTCACCGATCTATTATGTCATGGTAACTTGCAGCTATAGCTATGAATAAAAAAGTTGACTAGAACAATTAGATCTCTACAGAAAAAATTGGAAAATGTAACCTTCGCTTTCATTTCCTATATATACAAAAAATCCGAATATTGATAAAATTTCTTTTATTCTGTTTTGTAGGACTTTAGTAAATTGAGTTTTGCTTTTCTGATCCTTGAGTTCAGTCTGAATTTCTATTTTTTTTTTCAAATAAAAGTGAATCAAAAAGGAGCCTTTATATGTCTCGTTACCGAGGACCTCGTTTCAAAAAAATACGCCGGCTGGGGGCTTTACCGGGACTAACTAGTAAAAGACCCAGATCCAGAAGTGATCTTCAAACCCAATTGCGCTCTGGAAAAAGATCACAATATCGTATTCGTTTAGAAGAGAAACAGAAATTGCGTTTTCATTATGGTCTGACAGAGCGACAATTACTTAAATATGTGCATATTGCTGGAAAAGCCAAAGGGTCAACAGGCCAGGTTTTACTACAACTACTTGAGATGCGTTTGGATAACATCCTTTTTCGATTAGGTATGGCTTCGACCATTCCTGGAGCCAGACAATTAGTTAACCATAGACACATTTTAGTTAATGGTCGTATAGTGGATATACCAAGTTATCGTTGCAAACCTCGAGATATTATTACTACGAAGGATAAAGAAAGATCGAAAGCTCTGATTCAAAATTCTCTTGTTTCATCCCCCCACGGGGAATTCCCAAACCATTTGACTATTGACTCCTTACAATATAAAGGATTTGTCAATCAAATAATAGATAGTAAATGGATTGGTCTTAAAATAAATGAGTTGTTGGTCGTAGAATATTATTCCCGTCAGACTTGATTCTAATGAAAATAAAAAAGCAAGGTTCATACCAATTTTGACTCCTTTCGCTAAAGTAAATAGAGCACCTCGTGCCCTGTCTCATTCATGTATCAAAAAAGGATCGGCAATAGGATTCTTTTTCTTTTTTTCAATATCAATACGATATCCCTATTTGTATTTTACCTATCACAGGGATTAATTAGGGATAGAGAATGTCTATTAAATAAGGGTCTTATCATTAGAATAATGATATCAATTCTTATTTTATTTAATACATTGTAGATTGTAGTCGGTAACGTTGATGAATGAAAAGAAACGGAGAGAGAGGGATTCGAACCCTCGGTAAACAAAAGTCTACATAGCAGTTCCAATGCTACGCCTTGAACCGCTCGGCCATCTCTCCTACAGAATGTTATTCTTGACCAAAACCCGAATGAATAGCGAGTCCTTCATCTTAATTGTAGTACATGTATGACCGCCCAATGGTTCCATAAGAAGAAATTGCTTTTCCAATTTCATATTTATCAACAACAACTTCTTTCATCAGCTAACCCATGGAATTCATGAATTGTCCGACGAATCTTTCTATTTCAATTGTATGGTGTGGCAGATACATGTTATGCAAACAAAAAGGATGGTTACTTTATTTGAATATTTGAATTTGATTTTATCATGGAATGATTATTCCATTCTTTTCCTTTTTGGATCATAACCAAATCAAAACTTCTCGAGTTATCAAAATCCATAGGAAACTTGGTTATTCAACTTAGATGAAATAGTAATAGTCATTGGTATACTACGAAATTGGAATGAAATCTAATCTGATTCAACTATTTCATTGCATCTTTGTCCAAAAGGGGGACACCACATTTTTTCCAATTAGTCTGTTTTTATGTTATTTTGTACTGTACAATTCCCTTTTTTGTGGGATCGTTTTCCCCGAAGGGAAATGAGAAGAATTATAGAATGAATTGCTAATTATGCCTAGATCTCGAATAAATGGAAATTTTATTGATAAGACCTCTTCGATTGTAGCCAATATTTTATTACGAATAATTCCGACAACTTCAGGAG